AACTCTATTCGTTAGAACAGCTTCCATTGAGTCTCTGCACCTATCCTTTTTTATTCTAGTTTTATACCCTTGTTTTCCCAAAATAAAGATTTGGCTCAGGATTGCCCATTTTAAATTCCAGGGTTTCTCTGAATTTGGAAGTTACCACTTAGCAGGTTTCCATACTAAGGCTCAATCCAATCAAGTCCGTAGCGTCTACCAATTTCGCCATATCCCCCTTTCCCTTTTCTTTGAGACCAAGATACATTTATAATTTCATCCATCTCTTTCATTTATTTCTTTTTTTGAAACCGTTGAATTCATTATCTAATGATTCCTATATCGAAAAGGCTGCTATTTTCTTTTTTTGACTATCCTCTATCAGTTCATTTCTATTGGATAAACCTTGTTTATTTCAATCAGAAATAATTCTATCATTGATGTATTTTCAATTCAAGATGAATAGATATAGCCCATATCTATTTTATCTCTCCCTGTCATTTTTACAGTGTGATTTGTAATACTGTAACGTTCGATATTCATTCTTTTTTTTTCGTCCTATCTCCTCCTTTTCAAAATGAAACCAGAATAATGTCTCAATCTAATTTAGATTGTATCTTTATCCTTATCTTATTCTTTTCTTAGGACCGATCCGCTATAATGAAATTAACAAAATTTACTATCTATAACTAACTGCTTTAGTTAAGCTTTAAGAAAGATTCTATTTATTCTAATTAGAATTTCCAATTGAATTTGATATGATCATATATTATGATTATGATTGATGAAATATTTTTTAATAATTTTTAAATATTATTTTATTATATTTTATTATATATATATTTTTTTTTATTTTAATTATTTCTAAAAAGAACTTAGCTTAGAACTTCTAACTTCTAGCTCTTCTAACTTCTAGCTATAGAACTCTATTAATTAGTTTAGTTCATATGAAATTAATAGCTAAGATCGGACATTTTCCGGAATTCCTATACAATCTTTCTATTTGTTACGCTATTTTTCTCTTATGCGAGCCCGCTTAGCTCAGAGGTTAGAGCATCGCATTTGTAATGCGATGGTCATCGGTTCGACTCCGATAGCCGGCTTTTTCTCGATCTATTTTTCCGAGATTGATAATCTCTCCTTTTCTTCAAATGAAATGCTGGATCAGCGATCTATTATGTCGTGGTAACTTGCAACTATTAATAAAAATGGATTAGAGCAATTAGATCTCTACAGAACAAATCATCAAACGGAGCCTCAACTTCCTATATATATATACAAAAAAAATATATATACAAAAAATCCAGATGTTGATACAATTCATTTTTTTTGTAGTACTTCATCAGTCGATTTTGCTTTGTTTATCCTTTAGTTCAGTTTTAATTTAGATTTATTGTGTAAAATGAAATTTCAATAAAATAAAAAAAAAGGAGTCTTTATGTCTCGTTACCGAGGACCTCGTTTTAAAAAAATACGCCGTCTGGGAGCTTTACCAGGACTAACTAGTAAAAGACCTAGATCCGGAAGTGATCTTAAAAACCAATTGCGTTCTGGGAAAAAATCGCAATATCGTATTCGTCTAGAAGAAAAACAGAAATTGCGTTTTCATTATGGTCTGACAGAGCGACAATTACTTAGATATGTACATATCGCTGTAAAAGCCAAAGGGTCAACGGGTCAGGTTTTACTACAACTACTTGAAATGCGTTTGGATAACATCCTTTTTCGATTGGGTATGGCTTCGACCATCCCCGGAGCCAGGCAATTAGTTAACCATAGACATATTTTAGTTAATGGTCGTATAGTGGATATACCAAGTTATCGTTGCAAACCCCGAGATATTATTACTGCGAAGGATAACCAAAGATCAAAAGGTCTGATTCAAAATTATACTGCTTCATCCGCCCATGAGGAATTGCCAAAACATTTGACTATTGACTCATTCCAATATAAAGGATTAGTAAATCAAATAATAGATAGTAAATGGATCGGTTTGAAAATAAATGAGTTGTTAGTCGTAGAATATTATTCTCGTCAGACTTGAACCTAACAAAATTAATAAAGAAAGGTTCATAGAATTTTGTCCCCTTTTCGCCGAACTAAATAGATCTAAGGGCCTTAATCCATCCGCATTTTTTAACCTATCACAAATGGATCAACAGTAGGATTTTTTTTTCTTTTTTGCTCTTTCCTATTTTATAACCACAGTAATTAGGAATAGAGAATTTCTATCAAATAAGGGTCTTATTGCTGGAATAATGGTTTCAATTGTTATTTGATTTGATACATTGTGGTCGATAACGTTGGTGAATTAACAGAAACGGAAAGAGAGGGATTCGAACCCTCGGTAAACAAAAGCCTACATAGCAGTTCCAATGCTACGCCTTGAACCACTCGGCCATCTCTCCTACATAATCTTATTATTGACCAGAAACTGAGTGAATAGCGAGTTATTCATATTATTGCAGTACAGGTACGACCGATCACTAGTTCCATAGGAAGAATTCCTTTCCCATTTAATATTTCTCAACAAAAACTTCTCTCATTCATCAGCTACCCCACGGATCTATTCCAAATTTTGGAATCGTCCCATGCCATGGATTTTGATATTTCGATTGTATGGCGTGGTGTATACACGTTATGCAAACAGAAGGTATGGTTACTCTACTCTATTGTTTCGTGGAATGATTATTCCATTCTTTTTTCTCTTTGGATCATAACCAAATCAAAACTTCTCGAGTTATCAGAATCCGTAGTAAAATAAAGTCCTTGGTTATTTAACTTAGATGAAATAGTAATAGTTCCGCTCATTGGTATACTACAAAAATAGAAATGAAATCAATCTGATTCCAATATCTCATATCTTTCCCAAACAAAAGGGGACAATTTAAGCGGAAAGCCCATATCTATTTATTAGAATAAAATAAGTCTGTTTTTATGTTATTTCGTACTGTATAATTCCTTTGCTTTGTTTGTGGGATCATTTTCCCCGAGGGGTAATGAAAAGAATTCTAGAATGGATTGCTAATTATGCCTAGATCTCGTATAAATGGAAATTTTATTGATAAGACCTCTTCAATTGTAGCCAATATCTTATTACGAATAATTCCGACAACTTCAGGAGAAAAAAAGGCATTTACCTATTACAGAGATGGTGCGATTTGATTCTTTTTTCTTGTTTTTTTTTAGCCCTCACCTCAGTCTTACGAGAAAGAGACGCGGTTCGGTATAGAAAGAACGAAATTCTTGAAATAAACCTACGCTCGGTGAAGGTGAAGTTTGGAGATAGAACAATTCCTTCTATCGTGTATCCTCGATTGATGCAGCCTCAGATGTTTCAATTGTTGATTTGAGTATTGAGCGAAAGGTTACACCTATGGGTTCTGTATTGCGGGTCAATCCTACACTACATTAGTACCAATAGGCGGCATAAGGGAAAAAGCACTCCACCTAGGAATCAACAACACAAAAACTTTGTTATAAATTCCCCTTTTCCTTATCGGTATCGGGACTAACAAGAATGGTTGGGACAACAAACATCCATCTCGTTTGTACTTTGGATACCCGTATAACCATCAAAGATCGTTGAAGTGACTAATTCCTGGAAATAGAAGGCGTTGAGAACAAAGAAATTGTTGGAGTTACCATTTATATCTAACACTAATATGATTGGTGTTAAGAAAAAACCTCTTGCGGGAAGGCTGGCTAGAGATTTCTTGTAAAAATACTAGTTCCTTTCAGTTCATAATGAGATGAGAATAGTTCCATTTTTATTCTATGGATTATTCCCCTTAGTACTATGCGCAGAAGGGAGGAGCCGTATGAGATGAAAATCTCATGTACGGTTCTGGAACGGAGATTTTTTGAATAGAATGAACGACCGTAACGGATGTTGGCTCAATCCGAAGGAAATTATGCGGAAGCTTTACAGAATTATTATGAAGCTACGCGACCAGAAATTGATCCCTATGATCGAAGTTATATACTCTATAACATAGGCCTTATACACACAAGCAATGGAGAGCATACAAAGGCTTTGGAATATTATTTCCGGGCACTAGAACGAAACCCATTCTTACCACAAGCTTTTAATAATATGGCCGTGATCTGTCATTACGTGCGACTATCTCCACTATAGAAATAAGGAAAAAAAGCAAAGATCAAATTGGCTAGTAAATACTAGAAAAAAGGCTTTCTACATAATGCATCGTCCAAAGCAACGATTTTTATCAGCTGTAGCAAAGAAAGAGACTTCACGAGAACCAAAATAGGAAGAAAAAAAAAAATGAGTGCAGCCTATATACTATATTCTATGGATAAAGGATCAAATTGATAGAGAAAGCACCGTAAAGATCAATTAGCGAGCTATTGAGTCGATACAGTTAAGAACTGCTTACTTATGTCATGATATGGGACAAAAGTTAGGAATCAACTTATGTAATAGAGTCGATCCACTAAGGTATTGAGCAGCGGTGTAGCATCAGGTCCCAAAGATAGTAAGTTCTTTTTTCTTATGGAAAAAAGTCTTTTTCAAAGATTCTATATGAATTCCATATATGAAACCGAGATAGTTACCTTTCAGAAAATTCTAACGATATTGTGGGGATACCTATGCTTCATTCTTCTGAAGGTGGGAGAAAAGATCAAACTGATTCTGATTATTGATCAAAATTAGGGTTTGAAACTTATGTAATTAACTTCTTCTGGTTAACCCAAGAAAAAATGGGATAGATTTATGAGAAATCTAATTCAGTTAGCATAGGGTAGATTAAGATAGGACACAAAAAGAATCGATTTATGAGCCGTATGAGGTAGGAAACTCTCAAGTACGGTTCTAAGGGAAGGAACCACCTATTCCGACCGGGGAGAACAGGCCATTCTACAGGGTGATTCTGAAATTGCGGAAGCTTGGTCCGATCAAGCTGCTGAGTATTGGAAACAAGCTATAGCGCTTACTCCAGGTAATTATATTGAAGCACATAATTGGTTGAAAATCACGAAGCGCTTCGAATAAAACCACT